TTTTTAGTTTAGAATAGAATTCATATTCTAAACTAAAAAGAAATTCCAAATTCGCATGAAAAGTTATTAACAAAACAGAATTCAAATTCTAATAAATTCGAATTTTTATAATAATATCTCATTCTCGAATTTGAATTCGTTTGTTTTCTCGATTCTACTCTTTTTTTTTTTTCAACACTAATATTGACAACAGTGTATCAAACAAATATAATCCGATCGTGAATAAATTGATTGATTTATTCACGTTACAGAGGCTTTTTTTTTTACTTCAGTGACTGGTGAGTTCGTTGGACTTTCTCTGATACAAACATGAAGTTCCTTTTTGATTCAAATATAAATAGTAAATAGAAATTACAAAAATGAATAATGTATACCACTCTAGACAAAAGGGGTGGTTCATCTTTTTTTTTTCTTTTTCGATTGTATCCACACATCCTACTTTTTGGGGGAGGGGGTTGCTAACTCAATGGTAGAGTACTCGGCTTTTAAGTGCGACTCCATTTTTTACACATTTTTATGAAGCGATTGTTTTGTCCATACCCTCGGTAGAGTTTGTAAGACCACGACTGATCCAGAAAGGAATGAATGGAAAAAGCAGCATGTCGTATCAATGGCGAATTCGAAAAATTTTTCATTCTTATTGGATCCGACCATAATTTTTGTTTTAATTTTCGGCTCGGAACAAAAAAAGATTCAGTTGGGTTTAATTAATAAAGGGATAGAGCTTGGCAACTCCAATTATAGGGAAACAAAAAGTAACGAGCTTTCATTTTTTCATTCGAATGATTACCCCATCTAATTGTACGTTAAAAATATATTAGTGCTTGATGCGGGAAAAGCTTTTCCCATGAATGGATTTTAAAGTTTTGTTATGAGTCCTAACTATTAGCTATTCTCCATTATGAGGTGGCAATAAATGTGTAGAAGAAAGAGTATATTGATAAAGGTATTTTTTTTTCCAAAAATCAAAAGAGCGATTGGGCGGATAAAATAAAGGATTGCGAACTAGCTTGTTATCCTAGAACAATCAGATGGAAAAAGCGAGTGGAGAGAGTCCGTTTTATTTTCTAGGTATCTATTCATATTCGTTCTAATTCGAATATATATATAATGAATATTTATATATATAATAATAAATAACCAGTTTTGACTGTATCGCACTATGTATCATTTGATAATCCAATGAATCTCTGATCCTTTGACAAAATCGAATTTTAAAGATGGAGGACTATCAAATATATTTAGAACTAGATAGATCTCGCCAACAGAACTTCCTATACCCACTTATTTTTCGGGAATATATTTATGGACTCGCCTACGGTCATGATTTAAATAGAAATCGATCCATTTTGGTGGAAAATGTGGATTATGATAAGAAATCTAGTTTACTAATTGTAAAACGTTTAATTACTCGAATGTATCAACAGAATCATTTTATTCTTTTTGATAACGATTCTAACAAAAAAAACCCATTTTGGGGTTATAACAAGAATTTGTATTCTCAAAAAATATCAGAGGGTTTTGCCGTCGTCGCGGAAATTCCATTTTCCAGACAATTACAATTCCGTTCTTTTTTAGAAGAGTCGGAAATCGTAAAATCTTTTAATAATTTGCGATCAATTCATTCCATTTTTTCCTTTTTCGAGGATAAATTTACATATTTTCATTTTGTTTCAGATGTACAAATACCCTATCCTATTCATCTGGAAATCTTGGTTCAAAGTCTTCGATACTGGGTGAAAGATCCCCCCTTCTTTCATTTATTAAGATTGTTTATTTATGAGTATTGTAATTGGAATAGTCTTATTACTAAAAAAAAACTGATTTCTACTTTTTCAAAAAGTAATCCAAGAATTCTCTTGTTCCTATATAATTTTTATGTATGTGAACACGAATCCATCTTCCTTTTTCTACGTAAGAGATCCTCTTATTTACGATTAAACTCTTTTATCGTTATTTTTGAGCGAATCTATTTCTATGCAAAAATCGAACATCTTGTGGAAGTCTTTTCTAAGAACTTTTCGTCTACCTTATCATTCTTCAAGGATCCTTTGATTCATTATGTTAGATATCAAGGAAAAGCCATTCTGGCTTCAAAGAATGCGCCTCTTTTGATGAATAAATGGAAACACTATCTCATCTATTTCTGGCAATGTCATTTTGATGTTTGGTCTCAACCCGGAACGATCCATATAAATCCGTTATTATCCGAGCATTCATTTCACTTTTTTTGGGGGGGCTATCTTTCAAATGTGCGGATCAATTTTTCAGCGGTCCGGAATCAAATGCTAGAAAATTCATTTCTAATCGAAATTTTTATGAAAAAGCTTGATACAATAGTTCCAATTATTCCTTTAATTAGATCTTTGGCTAAAGCGAAATTTTGTAATATAGTAGGGCATCCCATTAGTAAGCCTGTTTGGGCCGATTCATCCGATTTTTATATTATTAACCGATTTTTGCGGATATGCAGAAATTTTTCTCATTATTATAATGGATC